TTTGTTATAGAAATAAATTTTTTAACCAATTTATTATATATAAATAATAATAAAAAATAGAAAATACAAAACTAAAATCATTTTTTTTTTCATTTTTTATTTTAAAAAGAAGAAAAGTAATAAATTACTAAAAAAAACATTAATACATAAAAAAAATACAATAAAATATACGAAGAAATTCGGCCACCTCCTACATATTTGCTAACCTCGCCCATAAAAAAACTTGTAATACCGACTCCATTCGGAATTCCATCAATTATTCGTCTATCAAAAAAATAATTTAGTTTAGCTAATCTTCTTACAGTCTCAATTAAAAAGACTCCATAAAAAGCATCTATGTAACCACGATTATATGACCAATCATATATTCCATTTTTTATTTTATCTACAATAATCTTTTTAGAACCATTTTTAGCAAATAAATTTAATAAGTTTAAATTTAGTAAAGATGAATAAACAGGCTTATATAAAAAAGACCCTATAACTATTCCGAAAAAAGCTATACTGACCGAAAAAGTTGCATTTGTCACAAATTCAGACCAATCCACAGACTTTTCGGAATTTTGATGTAAAAGGTTTATAGAGGGAGTTAAAAATTTGGATAATATATCCAAATCGATTCCTTCGTTATTGAAAGAAATTCCTATGGTGCCCGCGAAGAAAGTAAATAGTACTAATACAAGCATAGAAAAGAGCATAGTATTGTCCGATTCATGAGGATACGAGAAAGTGTTGTTAGTGCCAAAATGAGTAATAGCAATAAAAGGTCGCGTTAGGTTTTTTACATTTCGATCAATTCGATGTAAATGTGTCTTCTTGCAAAAAAAAGAAGCCCTTTCATTATTATTCATTGTTAATAAAGCTAATAAATGCATTTTTGTTTTTAATACTTTTTGTTCTTCTTTACCCCATAACGATATTAAATAGAATGAGCTCTTTTTTTTTCCATTGTAATTTTGAAAATGAACGTTTAAATGTCCCTCAAAAACAAGTAAATAGATCCGAAACATATAAAATGCGGTTAATCCTGCTGTGGAAAAAGCTATTATTGCAAAAATTGGTGAATATAACCAACTATCATTAAGAATTTCGTCTTTGGACCAAAAACAGGCAAAGGGTGGAATACCGCAAAGAGAAAGTGTACCCGCCAAAAAAGCTATTTTTGTAATTGGCACATGCTTTTTTAAACCACCCATAAGAACCATATTTTGACTTTTATCTGGAGAATATCCAACAATAGCTTCCATTGAGTGAATAATAGATCCGGATCCTAAAAACAACAATGCTTTTGAATAAGCATGAGTAATCAAATGAAATAAAGCAGCTCGATAAGAGCCCATACCTAAAGCTAACATCATATAGCCCAATTGAGACATTGTAGAATAGGCCAAACCTCTCTTAATATCCTTTTGAGCAAGAGCTAAACTAGCTCCTAATACTACTGTTATTATACCTATCAAAGCTATTCCATTCATTATGTAGGGTATAACTATGAAAAGAGGAAGAAGGCGGGCTACAAGAAAAATTCCCGCTGCTACCATAGTAGCAGCATGTATAAGAGCTGAAATAGGGGTAGGACCTTCCATAGCATCTGGTAACCATACATGAAGGGGAAATTGGGCGGATTTTGCAACTGGACCGGCAAATAACAGGAAGGAGCACAAAATAGCAAATAGAAGATTAACTTCATTATTAGAAATCAAGTTATTGAATATTTCAAACAAATCCCGAAATTCTAAACTACCCGTTATCCGATAAAGACCTAAAATTCCTAATAAAAAACCAAAATCCCCTATACGATTAGTTACAAAGGCTTTTTGACAAGCATTTGCTGCAATAGGGCGTGTGAACCAAAAACCTATTAATAGATAAGAACACATTCCAACCAATTCCCAAAAAATATAAATTTGTATCAAATTAGAACTAGTAACCAATCCCAACATTGAAGTATTAAAAAAACTCATATAAGCAAAAAATCTCAAATATCCTTGATCGTGAGACATATAACTGTCACTATAAATAAGAACCAGAATTCCAACAGTAGTAATTAATATTGACATAATAGAAGTAAGTGAATCGATCAAGTGACCAAACTCTAAAGAAAGATCATTATTGATAGTCCAAGAACCTACATATTGATAGATAGAACTATTACTTATTTGATGAATAGACACATCGATTGAAAAAATCATAACTATACTTAACAAGAAAACACTAGGAAAAGCCCACATACGGCGAAGATTTTTTGTTGCCGTCGGAAAAAGTAGAAGTCCCACTCCTATTAACATAGGAACTGGAAGTGGAATGAAAGGTATGATCCAGGAATATTGATATGTAAATTCCATAAAAAAAAAAAGAAAAATATTTTTTTTTTCTTAATTTAATGAGTTTTGTTTCTTATTTGCAGATTTTTTATCTTTTGAAAGGCTTCAGTTAATAAAAACTTAAGATATGCAAAACAAACTTAAATAGAATTATCTATTGTTAATTATTCTTAATCTTTGCTTTGTCCAATACTTCAAATATTGCAAAGCACGAAGTGAAAATGGGTCAAACAAAATGACTAGTGAAAAAGAAAGAAACTTTCTTCTTTTCTTTTTATTTTTAGAAAGAAAATCAAAATTTTTAATAATTTTTCTATAATTACACTAATTTACATCTATAGAGTGAGGAAAACTAATTCCACAAAAACAAAAAAAAAACATTAGTTTATTTTGATATGAATTAGAAAAAAAAGTCCATATGACCTAACCCCTAACTTAATTATAAAATAATAATTTTTTGAATTTGGTTATTGATATTCAGAAAATCAATTAGTTCACTTTGGAACTAATTGATTTTTTCCATAAAATCTATGTTTGTAAAAGGGGTTATGATATTCAACAATTTACTTTACATAGACCTGAAAAAAAAAAGAATTAAGATACATGATCTTTTAAAATCATATATCTTTTAATATTTAATAAATAAAAAATAAACGATAAATTTGGTTTCAATTTCAAATTGAAATGAAAGTAAGAGCACTCCTTCGTCAAGCTGGATCAATTCATTTTTTTTTTATTAACCAAGATCAAGATAGGGGTTGGGTTCTTAAACTTTTTCGATGTATTTATTTTAGTCTATATATAAAGGAAGTACGACGAAAATAGACAGAGATAGAAAAAGACAGTTTTTTTATTTATAAGAATTACATAAAAGATTACTAGAGCCAAAAAAGAAAAAAGATTATGTGATTTTTCCATATCTACATTTTTTTATGAAAGAATATAATCTAGAAAATATAATGGCTAAATATATGGCTAATTAAAGAACAATTCGTTTTGAACAATAGATGTCTTTGACATACAACCATAGCAATTAAAAAACTAATATAATTTTTGAATGGCAGTTCCAAAAAAACGCACTTCTATATCAAAAAAACGGATTCGGAAAAATATTTGGAAAAAGAAGGGATATTGGGCAGCGTTGAAAGCTCTTTCGTTAGCGAAATCTCTTTTTACGGGGAAGTCAAAAAGTTTTTTTGTGCAAGAAATACAAGAAGCATTCGAATAATCTGAATTATACGGATGCGAAGAATAGTTTAATTTTGTTTATTATTTTCGAATTTCATTTTGATTTTTATATGTATTTATATAACTAATATATAACTAAATAGTTATATATATAACTAAAAAAAAAAAAAAAAGAATAAACACAACACGGTCTCCACCTTTTTATTAGTATGTTGTCTCATTTTTCGGATGGGGATTCTTATTTTCCCCATCCACTCAATTAATCAATAAAATCCATTTTTTCTTTTTTTTTATTAATATTAAAATTGTTTAATTTAATGTTTCAAATTGAAAATGGAATGTTTACTAAACAAATGTTGTATTTGAATTAACTCTTTCAATCTCGACGATTGACTAAAAATTGGCTAGTATGATTTCGAGCAAGCCGCTATGGTGAAATTGGTAGACACGCTGCTCTTAGGAAGCAGTGCTAGAGCATCTCGGTTCGAGTCCGAGTGGCGGCATGGCATCTTCGAAAAGAGTAAGTCCTTATAATTAATTCATAATTCATTCAATTCTCGATTTCCATTCCTATCATTATAATTAGGAACTCCCTTTTTTAGTTTATTAATATATTAATATATGATATTTTCAACTTTAGAGCATCTATTAACTCATATATCGTTTTCGGTCGTATCAATTATAATTGCAATTCATTTGATAACCTTATTAGTCAATGAAATCGTAAGACTATATGATTCGTCCGAAAAAGGAATGATAGTAACTTTTTTCTGTATAACAGGATTATTAGTTACTCGTTGGATTTTTTCGGGACATTTACCATTAAGTGATTTATATGAATCACTAATCTTTCTTTCATGGGGCTTTTCCATTTTTCATATGATTCCTCGTTTTAAAAAACATAAAAACCATTTAAGGACAATAATCGCACCAAGTGTTATTTTTACTCAAGGCTTTGCTACTTCAGGTCTTTTAACAAAAATGCATCAATCTGAAATATTAGTACCCGCTCTCCAATCCTATTGGTTAATGATGCACGTAAGTATGATGGTATTGGGCTATGCAGCTCTTTTATGTGGGTCATTATTTTCAGTAGCTCTTTTAGTCATTACATTTCGAAAATTCATAAAGGTTATTGGTAAGAGCAATAATTTTTATTTTTTAAATGAGTCATTTTTTTTTGTTGAGATCTTGAACGAAAGAAAGAATGTTTTACAAAAGACTTCCTTTCTTTCTTCTAGAAATTATTACAGGTCTCAATTTATTCAACAATTGGATCGTTGGAGTTATCGTATTATTAGTCTAGGATTTCTCTTTTTAACCATCGGCATTCTTTCGGGAGCAGTATGGGCTAATGAGGCATGGGGATCATATTGGAATTGGGATCCAAAGGAAACTTGGGCGTTTATTACTTGGACCATATTTGCAATTTATTTACATACTAGAAAACAAAAAAAATTGGAAGGTGTAAATTCTTCAATAGTGGCCTCTATGGGATTTCTTATAATTTGGATATGTTATTTTGGGATCAATCTATTAGGAATAGGACTACATAGTTATGGTTCATTTACATCTAATTGAAGTGAGTAAGGGGCTTGAGAAATACAAATAGAAACATAGTAAGCATATATATAAAAAAACTTCGTAGAAACCGTCGAGAACCCTTTAAATCAAGTAATGTAGTAGTTCAAGGGGTTCTCGCAAACACCAACCATATCTGGTTACAATTGATTTTTTTTTTACTGTTTTTTCTTTTTTTGTTTTTTTTTGATTCATGAAAACTATCTATAATTAGATAGAATAGCTTCGACCTTGTCAACTGATAATGAGAAAATAAAATCTGGATAAATACCAATACCTATTATAGGTATAAGAATAGAAATCGAAATAAATAACTCTCGCGGCCCAGAATCAAAAAAAGAAAAATTTGGTGTATTAAAAAGCTTGTATCCATAGAACATCTGGCGTAACATAGATAATGAATAAATAGGAGTTAATATTATTCCAATTGCCGTTACAAAAGTAATTAGTATTTTTGTCACTAAAAAATATTTTGGACTCGAAATTATTCCAAAAAAGACTATAAATTCTGCAACAAAACCACTCATGCCTGGCAATGCAAGAGAAGCCATCGATAAGATACTGAACATCGCGAATATTTTTGGCATTTGGATAGCCATTCCGCCCATTTCGTCGAGATAAAGAAGACGGATTCTATCATAACCCGTCCCTGCCAAGAAAAAAAGCGCAGCGCCAATAAATCCATGAGAGATTATTTGTAAAATAGCTCCGTTAAGTCCCGTATCGCTTATAGAACCTATTCCTATCATTATGAAACCCATATGAGATACGGAAGAATAAGCTATTCTTTTTTTTAAATTACGTTGACCCATAGATGTTGAAGCTGCATAGATTATTTGAATTGCGCCTAATATCATTAACCAGGGAGAAAATAGAGAATGAGCGTGGGGTAATAATTCCATATTAATTCGAACCAATCCATATGCTCCCATTTTTAATAAGATTCCGGCTAAAAGCATACAAGTACTATAATGTGCTTCTCCGTGGGTGTCTGGTAACCATGTATGTAAGGGTATAATCGGCGATTTGACAGCAAAAGCAATAAGAAATCCAATATAAAATAGTATTTCCAGTACCACAGGATACGATTGATTAGCTGATGTTTCAAAATTTAATATTGGTTCATTGGAACCATATAAACCGATACCTAAAACTCCCATTAATAAAAAAACGGAACTTCCTGCAGTGTACAAAATAAACTTTGTAGCTGAATACAAACGTTTCTTTCCGCCCCACATGGATAAAAGTAAATAAACGGGAATTAATTCTAATTCCCACATAATGAAAAAAAGTAAAATGTCTTGAGAAGAAAATGATCCTATTTGACCGCTATACATTGCTAACATTAGGAAATGGAATAATCTGGATTCTCTAGTAACCGGCTGGGCCGCTAAAGTAGCTAAAGTGGTGATAAATCCCGTCAGTAAAATAGGTCCTATAGATAGTCCATCTATTCCAAATCTCCAGTAAAAATCAAAAAAATTGATCCATTTATAATTCTCCGTCAGTTGAATTAATGGATCGTCCAATTGGAAATGATAACAGAATGCATAGGTTGTTAGAAGGAGGTCTATTAAACATATACAAATAGTATACCACCTAATTACCTTATTTCCTCTATGAGGAAATAAGAAGATTAAGGAACCCGCGAATATTGGCAAAACTACAATTATTGTTAACCAAGGAAAAAAATTCGTGGTAAAAATAAGATACACTTGGGCCAGAAAAACACGTGCTCAAAATACAAAATATTTTGAGCACGTGTTTTTGTCAGTAAAAAAAATGTATTCGTGGAGGGGGGTTGAAACGTATCAATAAGCTAGACCCATGCTTCGGGTTGTTTCATGCCATAAATAAACTCGAACACTCAAAAAATCCGTCGGACAGGCAGATTCACATCTCTTACAACCGACACAGTCCTCTGTTCTTGGAGCAGAAGCAATTTGTTTAGCTTTACATCCGTCCCAAGGTATCATTTCTAACACATCTGTAGGGCAAGCTCGGACACATTGAGTACATCCTATACACGTATCATAAATCTTTACTGAATGTGACATTGGATCTATTAATTTTTGAACATCCGAAATTTTCGATCTAGTATAAATTTATAAATGAATCATATATTTCTACACCAGATGAATCAATGATTTACCATAATTTTTCTAATCCATTTTTTTCTAGATCAATTCATAAGAAGACAGGGGCCAAGATGCTTTGATTTCTTACGTTTTCGCAAACATGATCATACATTATATATCATACATGTTAATTTGAATTGAAATTTATGAATATTAGAATTTCAATATTCGAAATTCTAAATTTTATGATTAATATTATTTATTCAACAAATTAGATTGATTGATACGAGTGGATTTTCTGTTACGATAAACTGACGAAACAATAGCCGGTCCAATAGCTGCTTCAGCGGCTGCAATAGCTATACAAAAAATTGAAAAAATATTTCCCTTTAATTGGCGATTATCAAAAAAATCAGAAAATGTTACAAAATTTATATTAACCGCATTCAGTATAAGTTCAAGACACATCAGGGCTCTAACCATATTTCGGCTCGTGATTAATCCATAGATACCGATAGAAAATAAATAGGCACTCAAAACAAGTACATGTTCGAGCATCATTGATCAACTCCTTATTCGATTTATTTCAATATGAACAACAATTCAACGGATTTGATTGACTAGAGAATATAAGAAATACGGACCAAAAGAATTCTTAATAAATCGAAAAAAGTCTTTTCGACATAAACAATGTTTCTCACATTTACATATAATTGAAAGGAAATGGATCTTATAAGATAGAATCAAATTCCATTTGGATTACTGTTGCTAGTTTGAAAAGATTTCTTACTGGCGAGCCACGATAATTGCACCTATCAAAGCAGCTAAAAGAATTATGGAAATCAGTTCAAATGGAAGAAAAAAGTCTGTTGATAAATGAATTCCAATTTGTTGACTATTACTTATCAAATCTTGCTCTAGAATCTGGTTTGATCTTGTAGTCCAAATAATCCCGTACCATGATGTATCTAGAATAGTAGTCATTAGTGAAACAAAAATACTTGTACAAACTATCAAAGTAACTCCATCCCCAACGGTCCAAAGATGAAAATCTCGATAATATTCTGAACCATTCATGAACATCACAGCAAATATGATTAAAACATTTACAGCTCCCACGTAAATAAGTAACTGTGCTGCAGCTACAAAATGGGAATTTGATAAAATATAGAATAAAGATATACAAACAAGAACTAATCCCAACGAAAAGGCAGAAAAAATTGGGTTGGTAAGGAATACTACTCCTATACTTCCTAATATAAGACCCGATCCCAGAAAGACTAAAAAAAAATCATGTATTGGTTCAGGCAAATCCATTGTAGGTAAAATAAGAGATAAAAAAAATCGACATTTCGTGACCTTATTGATAGGACCAGGAACAAATTTTATATACAAAATTCCTAATTGAATTAAATCTAAGGAATGTGAATTGATATAATATAGATCCAATTCGAGGACTAATCTCATTCTTTATACGAAAGAGTAGTCTGAAACTATACTAAACTATACTATCCATAATATAGTTTTTTTTTTGAAAAATTAGAATATTTATTCTAATTATTTAGATTTCTAACTATATATTAATAGTCTATTTATATAAATTTAGATAATTAATATCTAATATCTATAATTAATTAATATTATTTATATAATTCATATATATAATGTTCTTTTTTTTTTATTTTTCTGATTTTTGGATTTTTATTTCATTTTTTTAGTTGATAATTTTATTTGAGTTGAGTCGAATTTAAAATGGTTCGGATTGTATAATCATCAATTACTGACATTGGTAAACGGCCCAAAGCAATTTGATTATAATTCAATTCGTGACGATCATAAGTCGAAAGTTCATATTCTTCAGTCATTGATAAACAATTTGTTGGACAATACTCAACGCAATTACCACAAAATATACAGATCCCGAAATCAATACTGTAATTAAGCAACCGTTTCTTTCGAATATCAGTTTCCAGTTTCCAATCAACAACGGGTAGATCTATAGGACATACACGAACACATACTTCACAAGCAATGCATTTATCGAATTCAAAATGGATTCGACCGCGGAAACGTTCCGATGTGATTAATTTTTCATAAGGATATTGAATAGTTACAGGCAAACGATTTGCGTGGGATAAGGTAATCATGAAACTTTGACCAATGTACCTTGCAGATCGTACTGTTTGTTGACCATAATTCATGAACCCATTTATCATAAGAAACATATCATGAATATCTATAAATAATTTGATTTTGTTTCTTTATCTTGTTTGAAACAAGTTATGGATATAGAATACCAACCTTTTTTATAGTGAAAGCAGTTGAAACGAAGTTGTTAATAATAGATTACCGAGAGAAATAGGTAAAAGAAATTTCCATCCAAGATTTAATAATTGGTCTATCCGTAGCCTAGGTAAAGTCCATCTTGTTGTGATAGAAATGAACAAGAACAAATAAGTTTTAGCTAATGTAATAAAGATACCAATTATAGTTCCAAAAATTCCACATGCTTTATTTATTTCAAAAAACTCAGAAACGAATATGTACGGAAGAGAGATATTCCAACCGCCCAAGTAAAGAACTGTTACAAACAATGAAGAAATTAATAGGTTTAAATAGGAAGCAACGTAAAATAAACCAAATTTTATACCCGAATATTCAGTTTGATAACCGGCTACTAGTTCTTCTTCTGCTTCTGGTAAATCAAAAGGTAATCTTTCACATTCCGCTAGGGAAGAAATTAGAAAAACAATAAAACCTATAGGTTGACGCCACAAATTCCATCCCCAAAAACCATATTTTGATTGCGCATCCACTATATCAACTGTACTTGAACTGTTAGATAATCATAGTCGGTGATAACATTACTGTTTTCATCGCTATTACAGAACTGTACATGAGATTTTCATCTCATACAGCTCCTCGAGGCCATAAATAAATCTAAGGACCGAGTCGGTTATTTTTTGTTATATATATATATTTTTGATATATCCCTAGTATAGATAGGATCCAAATCTATTGGACGGTCCTGAATTAGACCAATTGAATTCTGTCTGTTAGAATAAAAAATAGAAATCTGTTTTAATATAAAAAAGATACTTCTGAATTGCTCTCATCCCTTAAGAATTTGAATTTGTCGAGTAATAACTTAATTCTTCAATAAAATACTCCTTTAGAATTCTCAAAAACCCATCATTTTCGATTACGAACAAGAATTAGACATTAGTTTATTAATTATGACATGAATTCTATCTCCATAAATATGGATATAAGAAAGACGGGATTTCTCTTTCTTTGTTTATTGTAATTGTATATTATTATTATTCTTTCTATTTTTTTTTCGTTCCTATTCTTCTTTTTGTTTTTTTTTTTATGTGCATTTTATGTTCATAAGAGGCACTTTTTAAAAATTAAAGGATTATTTCGTTCCCGATAGTCATTTATTTAACCGGTGGATAGGAGTATACTCTGGATCGGAATTGTGGGGAGTACTGCCTGATTATTTCTACCAACTTAAAGCCCCAATTAGTATTCTTTTTATTTATTTATGCAGAAATATGCTCTTTTGGAAAATTTACATAATCTCCATTACTAATCCCTTTGTGTATCTTGGTGTTTCTAACCATCCACTCATTTTTTATCATTTAAAAATCCCACCCCTTATCTATTTTTTTTTATTTCAATTTCATTTCTATTTTCTTTTTTTTATGGTAATACATGTATAGGAATTCATACAAAGAGTAGTGAAAACTCAATAAGGTTGGTCTTTTGAGCCCGCTTCAAGACAGGATGACTAATCAACCAATCTTGGGGTAAATGGTCTCTTCCGCTTATAATTCTTTTTTAATTCTTATACATAGAAAATGAGACTCAATATTTTTACTGCAAAAAAAATTCAAATTCGAAGCTGTTTTATTTCACTCATATAACTATCTGATTTAGTTCATCAATCCGAATTTTGAATAATAATAATGAAGAACAAAATGAGAATATCTATTTAATTTATTCTACCTCTCTTTCTTATGATTTCTTATAAAGAGTATGAAAAAGTTTCTGTCTCAACGAATCGCACGTAGAGATATTGATAACACACATAGAGTTAATGGTATTTCATAACTAATTGATTGAGCAGCAGCCCGTAGACCACCCAAAAAGGAATATTTATTATTTGACCCATATCCTGACATAAGAAGTCCAATGGGAGCAATACTCGAAATAGCAATCCATAAAAAAACACCGATATTGAGATCAGCTAAAACAAAGTTATAAGAAAAAGGAATTACTGAATAGCTTACTAGAATTGATATGACTGATATGGATGGTCCGATAGTGAATAAACGAGTATCTCCCCGAGAGGGAAGAAGATTCTCTTTGAAAAGTAGTTTTGTTCCATCCGCTAGAGCTTGAAGAACTCCGAAAGGACCAGCGTATTCAGGTCCAATACGCTGTTGTATCCCTGCGGATACTTCTCTTTCTAACCATACAATCACTAGTACACCTATTGTGATTCCCAATACGAGAGTCAAAATAGGGCCGAGTACCCATAGAATTCCATAGATCTCTTTTAAAGATTCCAATCTGGAAAAAGAATCGATATCTTGTACTTCTCTTGTATCCATTATCATTTCAACGATCAACTTCTCCCATAATGATATCTATGCTACCTAGTATCGTCATAATATCAGCCAATTTCATTCTTTTAACTAACTGAGGAAGAATTTGCAAATTGATAAAACCGGGTGGACGAATTTTCCATCTCCAAGGAAAACCATTCCGATCTCCTATTAGAAAAATTCCTAATTCTCCCTTTGGGGCTTCAACTCTCACATAAAGTTCTTGTTTCGGCAATTCAAAAGTCGGAGACGGTTTTTTACTAATGAATCGATAGTCAAAATCATTCCATTCTGGATCCTTTTCTCTATCAAAGCAGCGGATTTCTAGATTTTCATAAGGTCCTCCGGGAATTCCTTCCAGAACCTGTTGAATAATTTTTATAGATTCCGTCATTTCACCAATTCGGACTAAATACCGAGCTAATGAATCTCCTTCTTTTTGCCATTGAACTTCCCAATCAAATTCCCCGTAAGACTCATAATGATCAACTTTACGAAGATCCCAGCGTATTCCAGAAGCCCGGAGCATTGGTCCTGATAAACCCCAATTTATTACTTCCTTTTCACTAATAATGCCGACTCCTTCAACCCGTTCTAAAAAAATAGGATTTCGCGTAATAAGTTTTTGATATTCAACAACCCCTGTTAAAAAATAATCGCAAAAATCTAAACATTTATCTATCCAGCCATAAGGTAGATCGGTCGCTACTCCTCCGATACGAAAATAATTATGCATCATTCTCATGCCAGTGGCGGCTTCGAATAGATCATATATTAATTCTCTTTCTCTAAAAATATAGAAGAAAGGAGTTTGTGCACCAATATCTGCCATAAAGGGTCCAAGCCAGAGCAGGTGAGAAGCTATACGACTCAACTCCAACATAATTACTCGAATATAGCTGGCTCTCTTAGGTACTTGAATATTTCCTAACTGTTCTGGCCCATTTACCGTTATTGCTTCTGTGAACATAGTAGCTAAATAATCCCAACGTGTTACATAAGGTAGATATTGTATAATTGTTCGGTTTTCTGCAATTTTTTCCATCCCTCTGTGTAAATAACCCAATATTGGTTCACAATCAATAACATCTTCACCATCTAGAGTAACAATGAGTCGAAGAACACCGTGCATGGATGGGTGGTGAGGACCCATATTGACTAGCATGAGATCGTTTCTTGTAGCTGGGACATTCATAGGTTTTTCCTAGATTCATTCTTCCATGAATTGCTTAAAAAAAAAAAGAAGTTCATCAAAGTTCAATTAAGATATAATAAATCGAATAATTCAAAACCACTCTTCAAATTAACTTAACGAGTTTGTGACTCCCGAATATTCAACTGATTAATTAATTTTTTATAACGTAGTCTGTTTTTCTTTGACAAATAAGACAGTAGTCGTTGGCGTTTTCCCAGAATTTTACGTAAACCTCGTTGAGATAAATAGTCTTTTTTGTGCAATTCCAAATGTGAAGTAAGTCGTTGTATTTTAGTGGTGAAATTCAATACTTGAAATTCAACTGACCCCGGGTTTTCTTCTTTTTTTTCTTGTGAAATAACCGGTATAAATGGATTTTTTACCATAAAATGAAAAAATGCCCCTCTCCCTCTTTTTTCTAGTTATAGATATTTTTTTTGATCAGTAATAATAATGATACTTATTCATTTTGAATTTGGTATATATATAATATTAATTTCTTTAAGAATTCCTGATTTTTTTTTTCAAATCAAATTCAGCATTAATCAATCCAATTCAAATAGGTATACAAAAAACACTATATTTATGCATTCATACAACAAAAATCTTTTTTTGATTCATTTCTAGATCTAATAAATACATCATTGAATTAGTATCATGCCTTAGAATAAAAGGTAAGACAATGCGTGTGCATCTATTTGTCTTCGCATATCAGATATATTATGGGAAATAGAAGAAATAAAAATGTAGATTAACGAATTTTCAATCGCGGATACATATGTATCCTTACCATACTGAAACGACTGCCATTATTAGTATCAAACCAATAGCGATTCATACAAGCTAAATCTTCTAATCGATAATTTGGCCAAAGAAAGAATTTGAAATTCATTAGTTTTTTTTTATTTCTATCTTTACTTTTAGCCAAAGCTTGATAGCAATTATTTACTTTATTCTCATTGTAAAATGATGTATTTCTGTTCCTATAAGTGAAACAAATTAGAATTCTCAATTCTCTACGACGTCTAGAGGATAAAATATTTTCAGGAACAAGCAAATCATAATGCTTTTTTTCTTTATTTTCAGTCATCTTCTTATGTTTTGAAATGGATTCAGCAAAATTCTTAATATCGCTTTTTTCTCGTTCTCTTTGATTTTGATAAATTTGGTCTTTACTCTTATGAATCAATGAAGGGCCTATGGTTTGATACATAATCACTTTTCCATCGTTTTGTCTAAACAGTCGAACCGGTTCGATAAACAATATTCCGTTTTTCATCAATTTAAAATTTTCCTCATTCGGAATCGTCATAATATTTATACTTAGTTCTCCTCTTTGAGCATAGGCTAGAGCAATCTCGGTTGGATTTGTCAGTCTAAGTAGAAGACAATATACGTTGATATTATTCAGTATTTTTTCATCTAAGGAATCATCAGTCCAATTCAATTGAAAACGACAATACCTTCTTAGGAATAAATTTAGTTCCGTGTCTATCTTGTTCTTGGATTTCTTTTGCTTTCTACCCCCCCTTTTCATGTTCCATCCTACAGAATCTTGTTCAAAATCCTTTTCTTGGATTGAAAGAGATGATTCAAGATCCACTTTTTCTTTGTATTCTTTTTCTCTTTGATTTCGAGTTTCCAACTCTAATTCATTCTTTTTAGTGATGCTTTTATTTTCACTAATTTTTTGATTTATATTTCCATAAAAATTGAAAAAAAGTAATTTGATCGGTATTACCCACGGGTCACTAGTTGTATATGCATTATATAATATCCCAAATTTTGGGAAGAACCACAATTTCAGATTCGAAATGGATACGGACATGGATATGGAATCATTTATTATTGCTACATTCATTCCCATCCAATCAAAAAACATTTTTGTTTGATTCGATAGGTTGATTTCTTCATGAGGCGTAAGATAATAATCCTTATCGACCCAGTCCTCCATATCCATTTTGTTTGTATGACAGAAGTTCATAATTCTCCAATCAAAATACTTTCTATCCATATTTTTAGTTTTTTCCATATAGATAATATCGTCTAGATAATTCTTGATAGAGATATCATCCGTCATAGCAAATAGTTTTTGTTTACGCGTGTTGGAATAAATTTCTTGGTTATTTTTCGATTGTAATAGCAATCTATATCCATAAATATATGAGTCTTTCTTATCTGCATAATTAATAGATTTATATGATAAAAGATCATATTCATATTGTTTTTTTAATTTCTTTTTTTTTAAAAACGAGTCTACTTCTTGTTTTTTAGAAAAAATGAATCTGTTTTTTTCATATGAATCCCATTTTATTAAATCTTTATTTTGAGCCATACTGCGCTCATTGATTCTATTCCGCCATTTTTTTGGTACTAACCTAGACCATCTATTCTGAGATAAATCGTATTGATAATGACCCTTTAACCAATTTACCCATTGATTCATTACAGAATTGGAAGGATGTATTAATTTGGAATGAAATATTCCTTTTATTCCAGTAAGACAATCCTTTATTTCATTTTTAAGAAAAAGAGATGTTCCGTCATATTCAAAAACAGACTTAAACTTATATAAGTATAAGTTAAGATCTAGGGTTTGTGATAATTTGTAAAATACATATGCTTGTGACAAAGAGGATACGTCAAAAAAAATCTGTGAATTCGTAGTCCTAATATTAGAAATTGACTTTTGTATAGTCGAAATAAAGGGAATTAGACTTTGATTTGTTTTATGAATTCTTTCTTCATTTGCTTCATTATTAGAAATGTATTTATTAATTTTTTTGTTTGTTGATTCAAGAAAAAGTTGTATATTGATCCTATGAATATTAATGATATATAAAAAGATATCTATGTATGCCCTTTCAATGAGAAATTTCAAAAAATAATGTGATTTCCGGACTAATCGAACATTTCTTCTTTTTATTTTTTTTAATAGTTGCCAAATATTTTTTTGTAAGTCTAATCTTTTATTATTATAAGTTGCTTTGTTAGAACTAATATTGATCTCAGGGAGTATAAATCCCCCTTTCTTTTCGTTTGTAATTTTGTCTATTTCCTTTATGATTATCTTTGTTCTATCATTCAGATCTTTTATTTTTTTTTCTGTTAATGAATAATTTGTCCAATTAATAGATTGAATTGGAATGGACGATTCGTAAATCATTTGATTACTGTTAGGAATTGTTGAATCTTTTTGAGTTTCACTCAATTCATATATTTGTCTGAATCCAAATAAAAAGACTTTTTGGAATTTTTTGATTATTTCTTGGACAAATAGAATCCTTTTGATGATCCATTTTGTTGTTTCTTTTGATACATTTCGAAACGTTTTTTTTCTTTCGTTTAACATTTTTAAAACTACAAAAAATTTCTTTCTCCATTTTTTGATTTTTTTTCTGAGTTCTTTTAAAATGGGATCAAAAAATGAACGTATATTTGGTGAATAAGCAGGACCAAAAGGAATGTCGGTTTCCGTTCCCCAAATTGTTAAAAAGCGAAAATCCATTTTTTGTGTTTTTTTTTTCATTGGATGCTTTTTCGGGGATCGTAGCTTAGATTTGTGCCAAGGTTTCAAACGAAAAGGAAATAAGATTTTTATCTGAATACCGTCTGTTAGCCAGTTTCTGGGAAATTCTGTTTCTGATAATTGAACACCATTATAAGTGCATTTAATATGCATTTCTCTTTCCAAATCCTTGAAATCTTCTGACCATTCGGGAACTTGAAATAATAGCATGCGAACGATATTTTTAGTTATTATCAATAAGGGAAATAGAATATATTTTCTAATAATCGAGTGGGTTACTAATAAACAACCTCTTACTGGTTGAGCAAATAGATTGGTATCCCAGGCTTCTGCCATTTCTAAACGCACTTGTTCTTCGGCTTCTTTTTTTTTTCTTTTCTGTTCTTCTTCTTTCTCACTTTCTTTTGTATTTTCCTCTGTATAATCCGAAATTTGAAATTCTGTATTTTTCCACATCCAATTTTTAAAAATAAAAAATTTGACTGGTTTTAAAATATCTAAAATATCAAAGAACCAATTGCCAATTTTGTCCAAAAAAAGAGGGGAATGCACGCTTGTTTGAAACAGTTTCCAAGTAACTGTTTTACGTCTTTGAGGGCGCATAGAGCCCTTGATTATGTCTCGCCGAAAATCCGATTGTATTGAATAACGTAGTAAAGCGAATTCTTCTTGATCTGGCTCATCAGTATTATCAGGATCTTTAGTATTGTCCTTCTGTGAGTTATCATTGTCCTTCTGTGAGTTATCTGAGTTTGAGAATTCACTAAAAACCACTACACGTTTAGCTTTTCTTGAACGAATTTCATGATCCTCTACCGTTGCCACATTTTCTTCTTCTTCTTCTTTTTCTATTTCTCCTTCCACCTCGTCTATCTCGTCGATTAATTCGTATGACCATCGAGGAACTCTTTTACTGATTTCTTTTATTCCGATAGATTTTTTTCCATTTACAATTGTTTTGTCCTTCGGATCAGTTACAATTTTGTCGAAAT